AAGCTATGTTAAATACATAATCTCTATAGAGTCATGGAATATTAGTGATGTAATCAATACTAAATGTTATGTTAAAAATGGTTCATGTTAATAGAAAATTGTATGTTGAAAAAAATCAATCTTTATAGAAATATACGTATGCGGTGAAATTATTTAGTTGATAAAATTTATAAAGTGAGTTAAGTTTAGAGTGCTGTTATTTATGTTCTTGTTTTAGGGGTTTGGCAAGATGAAAAAATGATAACGGTAATACTTAACGGGGGTAAGGGGGTTTGCTTAAATAATTTTGGATTGTAATGTGTGTGTGTGTGCGTATAGGCGTACGTGTATAGGCGTACGTGTATAGGCGTACGTGTATAGGCGTACGTGTATAGGCGTACGTGTATAGGCGTACGTGTATAGGCGTACGTGTATAGGCGTACGTGTATAGGCGTACGTGTATAGGCGTACGTGTATAGGCGTACGTGTATAGGCGTACGTGTATAGGCGTACGTGTATAGGCGTACGTGTATAGGCGTACGTGTATAGGCGTACGTGTATAGGCGTACGTGTATAGGCGTACGTGTATAGGCGTACGTGTATAGGCGCCTGGGGGATAAATCCTAGATATGTCCTGTAACCATTAACTATTTTTACTCGAACCCATCCTTTTGTCTTGTCCTCAAACATTACCTAAACAAATTATGTCCTGTAACCATTAAACGTATTTACTGCTTGCAAGGAAAACAGTAAGATTAACATAACCTTTTCGGCCCCCATAGAGAATAAGCCCAGCTTCAATTGATTTGGCGAGATTAAATGTTAGCTGGATCATAGCAAGCTCTCCCCCCCCAAAAAATTTAAATACCAAATGCAAGAAATCACAGTTATGTGTGAGCATGGGCTGATTAGTCATTAGTCCATCGAGATGTCTTATTTAAGAGGAAAGAGTGGGCGATTTTAGGTGAGATGGTCCTGAAGTAAGAACCAGATGCCAGGTATTGTGTGATAAATAGAAACCCCCAAGATTGTATGGGCCCGGAGCGAGAAGAGGTATACTGCTCGCAAGGGTTGCTGGTTTCACGTGAGATGGTAGTCGAGAGATAACCCATTGGAGGTGATATGCGTGGGGACTTGAACTGATATCAAGTATATGTCCTATGTACGATATATAATAGAATGTATTATGTATTATAAAGGAATATATGTACTTGCTTATATGCATGTGGAATAGAATGTAATGTACGATATACATAATATGTATTATGTACTTTAAAGAATGTATGTACATGCTTATATGCATGTGGAATAGAATGTAATGTACGATATACATAATATGTATTATGTACTTTAAAGAATGTATGTACATGCTTATATGCATGTGGGATAGAATGTAATGTACGATATACATAATATGTATTATGTACTTTAAAGAATGTATGTACATGCTTATATGCATGTGGAATAGAATGTAATGTACGATATACATAATATGTATTATGTACTTTAAAGAATGTATGTACATGCTTATATGCATGTGGAATAGAATGTAATGTACGATATACATAATATGTATTATGTACTTTAAAGAATGTATGTACATGCTTATATGCATACATGATGAGGTGTATTATACAACACATATAGGATATGTTATGCGTTGCAAAAGTGTATATACAAGTGTAAGCATGTGAGAGGAAAAGATTTACTGTGTTTAAAAATTTAATACTAGAGGTCGGGGTCTATTATCGTGATTCTATGAATAGGGGTAGGGTCTCAAGGAATAGTTTAAGATAGAATATCAGCTTTGGGTGCTGATGGTGGGGCTGGTGCTTCTTCCTTGATGTCTTTGGGGGATGTGAGTCCCCATCTCTGGTTTACAAGACCAGTATAATAGTTATACTACAAAGGCTCTTCATTTTAGAAGGTTATTTTCGAACAGGCTTGTGATGGGTATGATGACTAGAATAAGGAGGAAATATAAGATTGATGCTAATTGACCAATGATGATGAATGGGTGTTCTACTGGTTGACCTCCAATTCATGTAAGTGTTAGGAGGTCTGCGACTAGGATTCAGAAGAGGCATTGGCTGAATGGACGGAATATTATGCTTCGCTGTTTGGATGTGTGGAGGAAAGGTACTACAGCTAAGATTAGAATTGATAGGACTAGTGCTAGGACACCTCCTAGTTTATTAGGGATGGATCGTAGGATGGCATAGGCGAATAGGAAATATCATTCAGGTTTAATGTGGGGTGGTGTGTTTAGGGGGTTGGCAGGTGTGTAATTGTCTGGGTCTCCTAACAGGTCTGGGGAGAATAGTACTAGGGAAGTAAGAGCTAAGATGAGTAGGAGTACTCCTAGAATGTCTTTAATTGTGTAGTAAGGGTGGAAGGGGATTTTATCTGCGTCTGAGCATAATCCTGATGGGTTGTTGGAGCCAGTTTCGTGAAGGAATAGAAGATGGACTCCGGCTAGGGCTGCAATGATGAAAGGTAGAATGAAGTGAAATGCGAAGAATCGGGTCAGGGTAGCCTTGTCTACGGAGAAGCCGCCTCAGATTCATTCTACTAGGTCTGAGCCAATGTAAGGGATTGCTGAGAGTAGGTTGGTAATAACTGTTGCGCCTCAGAATGACATTTGTCCTCATGGAAGGACGTACCCTATAAAGGCAGTGGCTATTACTGCGAATAGTAGTAATACGCCAATGTTTCATGTTTCTAAGTACATGTAGGATCCGTAATAGAGGCCTCGTCCTACGTGGAGGAATAGGCAGATGAAGAATATTGATGCTCCGTTTGCGTGCAGGTAACGGATTAGTCAACCATAATTTACGTCTCGGCAGATGTGTGTAACTGATGAGAAGGCAGTTATTGTGTCTGATGTGTAATGCATAGCTAGAAAGAGTCCTGTAAGAATTTGAATAATTAGGCAGATGCCTAGGAGGGAGCCGAAATTTCATCATGATGAAATATTGGATGGAGCAGGTAGGTCAATGAATGAGCTGTTAACGATTTTTATTAATGGGTGGGTTTTTCGTAGGTTTGTCATTAAATGTTTCTGTAGTTGAATAACAACGATGATTTTTCATGTCATAAGTCATGGTTAGACTCCATGTAGAAATTATGACGACATATATTGTTACTATTTTAAGTACTATTTTTGTAGTTAGTTTTGTAGGTTTTTCTTCAAAACCTTCTCCAATTTATGGGGGAATTGGATTAATTGTTAGTGGTGGAATTGGGTGTGGTATTGTTTTAAATTATGGTGGTTCTTTTTTAGGATTAATAGTGTTTTTGATCTATTTAGGTGGTATGTTGGTAGTATTTGGGTATACTACTGCTATGGCTATGGAAGAGTATCCTGAGGTCTGAGTATCTAATAATACAGTATTGTTAACGTTTCTATTGGGTTTATTTGGTGAGAGTGCGTTGATTGCGTATCTGTTGTTGGATGGGGAAGATATTAAGTTAGAGCTAGTTCTAAATTTTAATGGTGAAGGTGATTGGGTAATTTATGATACTGGTGATTCAGGATTTTTTAGTGAGGAAGCAATAGGGATTGCTGCTCTTTACAGTTATGGGTTTTGGCTTGTTATTGTATCTGGGTGATCTCTTGTGACGTGTATTGTTGTGGTAATGGAGATTACACGTGGTAATTAAACAATAGAATGCTAATAGATAAAGTAATCAGGAAGGATAGGAAATATAGTTTAATAAGGCCTTTTTGGTTTGATACCATAATAGAGGAGGAAGCTTGGAATTTGGAGACGGATTTGGGTAGGACGTTTTCTATTCAGGTTAAGTCTAATAATATGGAGGACAACTTTTGGCTTATTAGTAGGCTTGATAGGGGGAATAGTCGGTGAACGATGATTGGGAAATAACCTAACATGTTGGAGAATTTTTGATAATTATGTGGATATGATAGTTTGAGGTTTTGTGTTATGAGGTTTAACTCGTAAGCTAAAGCAAAGCCTGTGAGTGTAATGATGAGGGCGGTAAGTTTTAGGTAATAGGGTATGGTTATTTGGGGAACAGTCATAGGTGTTAGGTTATATGAGATGATAAAGCCGGCAAAGATACTTCCGATGAGGAGGCGTTTGATAGAATTAATTAATAGGGGGTTATTTTCATTAATTAAAATTAGTGTAGAGCATCGTGGTTGTCCTAGTAATGAATAGTAAAGAATTCGTGTGCTGTAGACAGCTGTTAGGGAGGTAGCAATTAGTGTAATTAATAGGGCTCAGGCGTTGGTATACGACGTGTTGGCGGTTTCGATGATTAGGTCTTTAGAGTAGAATCCTGTAAGGAAAGGGGTTCCTGTAAGTGCCAAGCTACCAACAATTAAAGAGGTGGTGGTGAAAGGTAGTGCTTTGAATAAGCCTCCTATTTTTCGAATGTCCTGTTCGTCGCTTAGGTTGTGAATAATAGAACCGGAGCATATAAATAGTATGGCTTTGAAAAATGCGTGGGTGCAGATGTGAAGGAATGCTAGGTGGGGCTGATTGATTCCAATAGTAACTATTATTAGTCCTAGTTGACTTGAGGTGGAGAAAGCAACAATTTTTTTAATATCATTTTGGGTGAGAGCACAGATTGCTGTAAATAGTGTGGTAATTGCTCCTATACATAGGATTAATGTTTGAATTGTTTTGTTATTTTCTAGCAGAGGGTAAAACCGAATTAGTAGGAAGATACCTGCAACAACTATAGTGCTTGAGTGTAGTAATGCTGATACTGGAGTAGGACCTTCTATTGCTGAAGGAAGTCAGGGGTGGAGGCCAAATTGGGCAGATTTACCTGTGGCTGCTAGTAGTAATCCTAGTAGAGGTAGATTGTTCTGTTGCATGTCGAGTATAAAAATTTGTTGTAACTCTCATGAGTTAGAGTTGAATAGGAATCAGGCTATTGATAGAATAAAGCCAATGTCTCCGATACGGTTGTATAAGATGGCCTGTAGGGCAGCTGTATTAGCGTCGGCTCGGCCGTATCATCACCCGATTAATAGAAAAGATATAATTCCTACGCCCTCTCAGCCGATAAATAGCTGAAATAGGTTGTTGGCTGTGACTAGGATTATTATTGTGATAAGGAATATAAGTAGGTATTTAAAAAATCGGTTTACGTTAGGATCTGAATGCATGTATCATATTGAAAACTCTATAATAGATCATGTAACGAAAAGAGCTACTGGAATGAAAATTATGGAGAAATAATCTAGTTTAAAGCTTAATGAGAGTTTTACTGTCTGAATTGTTATTCAGTGCCAGTTTGAGATTACTTCTTCATGTCCTATATTAATAAAAACAAGTGTGGGGACGAGGCTTGTTAAGAAAGCGTAAGAGATAATGGATTTAACATAGTAAGGGTAGTTGTTGGTCTTGTAGATTGGGGATAGAGACATAATTACGGGTAGGATAAGTATTGATAGGGAAGTTAATAGAGCAGAAGTATATAGGTTTATTACTTTTATTTGGAGTTGCACCAATTTTTTGGTTCCTAAGACCAACGGATAACTACTATCCTTTAAAAGTGTAAGAAAGCCATATTTTTAGATATGGTAGCATGAGTTAGCAGTTCTTGCAATCTTTCTCGGTAAATAAGAAGATATTAGCTTCTGTCATTAGATTCACAATCTAATATTTTTATTAAACTATATTTACAGTATATGGTTCCCAAAATTAGTTTTGGGTTAAGTGACAGGAGTAGGAGGGGAATAATATGAAGTGCTATAAGGGTGTTTTCTCGTGTGAAGGATGGTTTAATTGTATTAATGTGGAAAGAATATTTACCTCGTTGGGTTAGGATTAGTATATATAAAGAATATAGTGCTGTGATCACTACGTTTGTTCCTATGAGGATTATAGTTATGTTGGATCATGAAAAGGATGTTAATATAACGAGTAACTCTCCGATGAGGTTAATAGTAGGTGGTAGGGCAAGGTTTGTTAGACTAGCTAGTAGTCATCATGTTGCTATTAGAGGGAGGATTGTTTGAAGTCCTCGAGCTAAGATTATGGTTCGACTGTGAATTCGTTCATAATTTGTGTTGGCCAAGCAGAATAGCATGGATGATGTGAGTCCGTGGGCAATTATTAGGGCTGTTGCGCCTATATAGCTTCATGGTGTCTGGATTAGGATAGCAACAATTACTAAAGCCATGTGGCTGACAGAAGAGTAGGCGATAAGTGATTTTAGATCTGTTTGTCGAAGGCAAATGGAGCTTGTCATAATTATGCCTCATAAGGATAGAAGGAGGAAGGGGTAAGCCATTGTATCCGTGATAGGGTTTAGGAGCACAGTGATTCGTATTATACCATAGCCTCCTAGTTTTAGTAGAATGGCTGCTAGGACTATTGACCCGGCGATAGGGGCTTCAACGTGTGCTTTGGGGAGTCAAAGATGTAGGCCGTATAAGGGTATTTTTACTAAGAATGCTATTATCCATGCTAGTCATAAGAAATCATTTGATCATGAGTTTAGAATGTTGTGGGTTCATAGTTGGGTGACTGTAAAGTTTAGTGTTCCGGATAAGTTTTGGATATAAATTAGTGCGACTAATAGTGGAAGGGATCCAACTAGTGTGTAAAATAGAAAGTAGAGTCCGGCGTTTAGTCGTTCTGTTTGGTTTCCTCATCGGGTAATAATAATTAGGGTAGGTACTAGGGTAGCTTCAAATAAGATATAGAATAAGATTAATTCTGTAGCGGAGAAAGTTATGATGAGAAAAATTTGTAATAAAATTAATATAGAGATGTAGAGTTTCTTGCGTGTTTCTGTTTCGTTTATTAAGTGATGTTGGCTTGCTATAAGTATTAGAGGGAGTAACCACGTTGTTAATGCTAGGAGAGGTGCAGATAGGGAATCAGAGAAGAAAGTTGGGGAGAAGTAGATGTCGTTGTTGTTAGGTTGATTGAATAGAGGTAGAGTTGTTAAACAGATTAGTATTCCATAAATAGTCGTATTAATTCATATGGTTTTCTTGTTGGAAAGTCAGGTGAGGGGAATTAGTATAATAGTGGGTATAATGATTTTTAGCATTGAAGGAGGTTCAGATTTTGTACATAGTCGACTCCGTATGTATTGGATACTATTACTAGGAGGGATAAACCTACGGCTGCCTCGCAGGCAGCAAATACGAGGAGAATAATTGGTAGTATACTTGCTAGTGTAAAGTGTGTGTTAAGGATCATAATAGTTCCTATAATAAATAATGTGAGTATTATTCCTTCTAAGCATAACAGGGAAGATATTAGATGTGAGCGATATATTAATAATCCTAGAAGTGCTACTGTAAATGCTAGTGCGATGTTTATGTGGACTAAAGACATTTAGTAATTATGAAGTAAATCACAATCTAATGAGTCGAAATCATTTGTTTTGGTTTAAACTAATTACTATATTCGGTTCATTCAAGGCCCTTTTGGATTCACTCATAGGCCAAGCTTATTGCTAGAAGTATAATTAATGCTAGGGACATAGTGATTATGGTGTTAAGTTGTTCTGTTTGGGATGCTCATGGAAGGGGTAAAAGTAGAGCAATTTCTAGGTCAAATAATAAGAACGTAATGGCTACCAAGAAAAATTTTATGGAAAAAGGTAGGCGTGCGGACCCCATAGGGTCAAAACCGCATTCATATGGGCTTGCTTTTTCTGCATAAACATTTAATTGGGGAAGTCAAAATGCGATTAATACTAAGATTGAAGCCAGGAGTGTGTTGATAAATAGAGCTAGTAGTATATTGATTATTCTTCCTCAGATTTATACTGAGACTAACTGATTGGAAGTCAGTTGTACTAGTTGATACTAGAAGAATATGAGCCTCATCAGTAGATTGATACATAAAGGAATAGTCATACTACATCTACAAAGTGTCAGTATCATGCAGCTGCTTCGAATCCAAAATGATGTTTTGATGTAAAGTGGTATTTAAGTTGTCGTAAGAAACATACCATGAGGAATGTTGAGCCAACGATTACGTGGAAACCATGGAAGCCTGTTGCTATAAAGAATGTTGATCCATAAATTCCGTCTGAGATAGTGAAAGGTGCTTCATAATATTCGGCTGCCTGAAGGAATGTGAAGTAAATACCGAGTGCGATTGTGATAAATAGGGCTTGAATTATGTGTTTGCGATTTCCTTCTATAAGACTGTGGTGGGCTCATGTAATGGATACTCCAGAGGCTAATAGAACGGATGTATTGAGGAGAGGGACTTCTAGTGGATTAAGCGGGTTAATTCCTGCGGGTGGCCAATAGCCACCTAGTTCGTGAGTAGGGGCCAGGCTGGAATGATAGAAGGCTCAGAAAAATCCTGCGAAGAAGAAGACTTCGGAAATAATAAAAAGAATTATACCATATCGAAGGCCTTTCTGTACAATGGGGGTGTGATGGCCTTGAAAGGTTCCTTCACGGACGATGTCTCGTCATCATTGGTATATAGTTAGAGTATTGGCTAGCAGGCCAATTGACATTAGAATTATTGAATTAAAGTGGAATCATATAACTAAGCCTGAGGTTAATAATAGGGCTGATAATGCTCCTATTAATGGTCAAGGGCTGGGATTTACTATATGGTATGCATGGGTTTGGTGGGTCATTAGGTATTATCGTGCAAATAAAGGCTTACTAGAAGGGTAAAGACGTAAGCTTGAATTAGTGCTACAGCAAATTCAAGTACTGTTAGTATAACTAAGATAATGAAGGTGATAAATGCTGTAATAGGGCTGATGCTTATTAGAACTAGGGTTGCGCCTCCGATTAGGTGAATCAGTAGGTGACCTGCTGTAATGTTTGCAGTTAGTCGTACAGCTAATGCTATTGGTTGAATAAAAAGGCTGATAGTTTCGATGATAATAAGTATTGGGATTAGTGGTAGTGGGGTGCCTTGGGGTAGGAAATGAGCTAAGGATGCTTTAGTTTTGTATCGAAATCCTGTAATTACTGTTCCGGCTCATAAGGGGATAGCTATTCCTAGGTTTATTGAGAGTTGAGTTGTAGGTGTAAATGAATGTGGTAAGAGGCCAAGTAGGTTAGTGGAGCCAATGAATAGGATTAAGGAAATTAACATGAGGGTTCATGTTTGACCTTTTTGGTTGTGAATTGCTATTATTTGTTTTGAGGTTAGTTGAATTAGTCACTGTTGGAGGGATACTAACCGGTTATTAATTAGTCGGTTAGGGGTTGGGAATAAGATACTAGGAAACAAAATAATTAAGACAACAATAGGGAGGCCTATTATTGTTGGGGTAGCGAAAGAGGCGAATAAATTTTCGTTCATTTTGCTTCTCAAGGGTTGTTGTGTTTTAGGGTTTTAAGTGATTTTAGTTCTGGGTTTATAGGATAAAGGTATTTTGAGATTTTTAATTGAAAGACAATAAATAAAGTTAAGATTATTGAGATAATAGTAATAAATCATGTTGAAGTATCAAGTTGTGGCATATCATTAAGGAGAGGGTTAATACTCTCGGTCTTTAACTTAAAAGGTTAACGCTGCAATAGCTTCTTAATGAAATTATAGCATAGAAGAAGATCATTTTTCAAATACTTTTAGAGGAACTAGTTCAAGACCAATAGGTATAAAGCTATGATTAGAGCCGCAAATTTCAGACCATTGGCCGTAATATAGTCCAGGTCGAGTGGCTAGAAGGGTTGTTTGGTTTAGGCGCCCAGGAATAGCATCGGTTTTCAGTCCTAGCGATGGAACTGCTCAGGAGTGGAGAACGTCTTCTGATGTGATTAGAACTCGTACAGTTATTTCTATGGGTAGAACTGCTCGGTTATCTACTTCAAGTAGTCGCAGATCCCCAGGTTTAAGGTCAGCAGTTGGGATCATATAGGAGTCAAAGTTTAGTTCGTCGTAGTCGGTATATTCATAGCTTCAGTATCATTGGTGACCTACTGTTTTAACGGTAAGGGTAGGGTTATTGATCTCGTCTATTATATATAGGATTCGTAGGGATGGGAGTGCAATTAGGATTAAGATAATAGCTGGTAAAATTGTTCAAATTGTTTCTACCGCTTGGGCGTCTATTGTGTTAGTATGTGTTAATTTTGTAGTAAGTATTGAGGAAATAATATATAATACTAGGGTACTAATTAGGAAAACGATTATAAGTGCGTGGTCGTGGAAGTTTATTAATTCTTCCATAATAGGTGATGTTGCGTCTTGAAGGCCTATTTGAAAAGGGTATGCCATAGAGATATACAGGATTTTCACTTGTAACTTAACTTTGACAAAGTTATGTAATGTTTTACTAATATCTCATTATTGAGAAAGTCATAATGGTTATGGGGTTGGCTTGAAACCAATTTTAGGGGGTTCGATTCCTTCCTTTCTTAATTATTTAGAGTTTACATAGACAGGTTCTTCGAATGTATGATATGGTGGGGGACATCCATAAAGTCATTCAATGTTTGTAGTTGTTAATTCTACTGATGTAACTTCTCGTTTTGATGCGAAAGCCTCTCAGATTATGAATACTATTACTACAACAGCTGTTAGTGAAATGAATGACCCTATAGATGAGACTGTGTTTCATGTTGTGTAGGCGTCTTGGTAGTCGGAGTAACGTCGAGGTATCCCTGATAGCCCAAGGAAATGTTGAGGGAAGAAAGTTATGTTTACACCTACGAATATAATTGCGAAGTGAATTTTAGCTCAAGTAGAGCTTAGTGTGTATCCTGTAAATAATGGGAATCAGTGTACGAATCCTGCAATAATTGCAAATACAGCTCCCATTGATAAAACATAATGGAAGTGAGCTACTACATAGTATGTATCATGTAGGACAATATCTAATGATGAATTAGCTAATACAATTCCTGTTAAGCCTCCTACTGTAAATAGGAAAATAAAGCCTAGTGCCCATAGTATAGCAGGGGATCATTTGATATTACCTCCGTGCAGGGTAGCTAGTCAACTGAAGACTTTTACTCCTGTAGGAATAGCGATGATTATGGTTGCAGATGTAAAATATGCTCGGGTATCTACGTCAAGACCAACTGTAAATATGTGGTGGGCTCAAACGATGAAGCCAAGGAAACCAATGGATATCATAGCTCATACTATTCCCATATAACCGAATGGTTCTTTTTTGCCTGAGTAGTAAGTGACAATGTGTGAGATTAATCCGAAGCCTGGAGATATAAGAATATATACTTGAGGGTGGCCAAAGAATCAGAAAAGATGTTGATAAAGAATTGGATCTCCTCCTCCAGCAGGATCAAAGAAAGTGGTATTGAGGTTACGATCTGTTAATAACATAGTAATACCAGCTGCAAGGACTGGGAGTGAGAGGAGTAGAAGTACTGCTGTAATTAAAACTGATCACACGAAGAGTGGTGTTTGGTATTGGGATATAGCGGGAGGTTTCATATTAATAATTGTGGTAATAAAATTGATTGAGCCGAGAATTGATGAGACACCTGCTAAATGGAGAGAGAAAATTGCCAGGTCAACAGATGCTCCTGCATGGGCGAGATTACCGGCTAGTGGAGGATAAACAGTTCAACCAGTTCCGGCTCCTGCTTCTACGGTTGATGAGGCAAGTAATAGGAGGAATGATGGGGGAAGGAGTCAGAAGCTTATATTATTTATTCGTGGGAATGCTATATCTGGTGCACCAATCATTAAAGGAATGAGTCAGTTTCCGAACCCTCCAAGCATGATTGGTATAACCATAAAGAAGATTATAACGAATGCGTGGGCGGTTACAATAACGTTATAAATTTGGTCATCACCTAGTAGGGCACCTGGTTGGCCTAGTTCGGCACGAATTAGGATGCTCAGGGCTGTTCCTACTATTCCGGCTCAAGCTCCCAATACTATATATAAGGTTCCGATGTCTTTGTGGTTGGTAGAAAATAATCAACGGGTTACGAACATAGGTAAAATGGCTGAGGCTAAGCATTAGACTGTAAATCTAAAGACAGAGGTAATACCTCTTTTTACCATAGCCCTGTGGTGAATTATCATATTGAATTGCAAATTCAAAGAAGCAGCTTCAATTCTGCCGGGGCTTCTCCCGCCTTTCTTTTTTTTCCAAGGCGGGAGAAGTAGATTGAAGCCAGTTGTTTAGGGTATTTAGCTGTTAACTAAAATTTCGTGGGATGAAAGCCCACCAATCTAGATAAGGATTTAGCTTAATTAAAGTGATTGATTTGCATTCAATTGATGTAGGATAGAGTCTTGCAATCCTTAGGAATCAGGAATTAAGTAAATTATACTTACTTAGGGCTTTGAAGGCCCTTGGTCTATTTTAACCTAAATTCCTAGTTTAGTGTAATTAAAAGCGGTGCCAGTGGTAATGTTAGCGTCGAGATTGTAATTAGTGGTGCTATAAAAGGGACCTGTTTTATATTTTCGAATTGTCATTTTATTTGGTTATTATTTGTTGTTGGGAATATAGTAAGGGAAGTTGAATATGTTAGTCGTATGTAGAAAAATAGGTTTAGTAGTGAGAGAATTGCTATGGTTGTGGGGAGAATAATACTGTTGTTTTTTGTAAGTTCTTGAATAATAATTCATTTTGGCAGGAAGCCTGTTAGTGGGGGTAGTCCTCCCAGGGATAGCATGATAGTCAAGATGAGTGTTGCAATTAGTGGTATTTTGTTTCATGTGTGAGATAGTGATAGTGTGGTAGTTGAGGAGGAGTAGATAAATAATATAAAGGTAGAAATTGTTATTGTGATATATACGGTTAGGTTTAGTAGTATAATTGTAGGTTCGTAAATTATGATAGCTGTTATTCATCCTATATGTGCGATGGAGGAATATGCTATAATTTTTCGTAATTGTGTTTGGTTAAGTCCACCTCAACCTCCCACTATAATTGATAGGAGGGATATGGAAAGTAGCATGTCTAGGTTAATGGAAGAGAAAATTTGGTAGAGGATGGACAGGGGAGCGATTTTTTGTCATGTAAGTAAGATTATGCCGGATGTCAGTGAGACTCCTTGTGTGACTTCTGGCACTCAGAAGTGGAATGGGGAGAGTCCTAATTTCATTACTAGGGCTATTGTTATTAGGATTGATGCTGTGGGGTTTGTAATATTGGTGATAGTTCATTGGCCTGAGTATATTAGGTTAAGGATAATTGCTAGCATTAGGATTATTGATGCGGTTGCTTGAGTTATGAAATATTTAGTGGAGGCTTCTATTGAGCGTGGGCTGTAGTTCTTCATTAATATTGGAATAACTGCCAGCATATTTATTTCAAAGCCAATTCAAATCATAAATCAGTGTGAACTTATAAGTACGATTATGGTACCTGTTATAATGGTAAATAGAATGATGCTTAGGATTATGGGATTTATCAGCAAGGGAAGGTGTTAACCGACATTTTCGGGGTATGGGCCCAATAGCTTAATTTAGCTTACCTTACTTAGAGTATAGTGTAATATGGTAGCACGGAGAATTTTGATTTCTCAGGATTAGGTTCGATTCCTATAATTCTAGAAATAAGAGGACTTAAACCTCTATTATTTACTCTATCAAAGTAACTCTTTTGTCAGACATATTTCTTATGTTTGAGGTGGGATGCTTGATGTAAAGATTGGTAATGATACATGTCATATACATAGTGCTAGGGTAAGGGGTAAAAAGTTTTTTCATAGGAGGTGTATTAGTTGGTCATATCGAAATCGAGGGTATGATGCTCGTACTCATAGGAAGGAAATGGTTAGGAGTAGGGCTTTAATTGTGAAGTTGATTGAGTAGAGTTCTGGTAGGTAAATAGAGTGAAATGCGCCTAGGAATAAAATTGTTGTTAAGATATTTATTATGATGATGTTAGCATATTCTGCTAGAAAAAATAGTGCGAATGGCCCTGCAGCATACTCTACGTTGAAGCCTGAGACTAGTTCTGACTCCCCTTCGGTTAAGTCAAATGGAGCTCGATTTGTTTCTGCGAGGGTAGAAATAAATCATATTATGGCTAGTGGTCATGTAGATATAAGTAATCAAGAGTATTTTTGGGTAATGATGAGGGTGCTTAGGGTAAATGAGCCATTTATTAGTAGGATTGATAGTAGAATGATAGCTAGGGTAACTTCATATGAAATGGTTTGGGCTACGGCTCGTAGGGCTCCGATTAATGCGTATTTTGAATTTGATGCTCAGCCTGATCATAAGATTGAATAGACTGACAGGCTAGATACGGCTAGCATAAATAGGACTCCTAAGTTTATATTGATGAGTGGGTACGGTATTGGCAGGGGGATTCATATAGTTAGGGCTAGGGTTAAGGCTAAAATAGGTGCTATAATAAATATTGAGACTGATGAAGTTAGAGGGCGCAGGGGTTCTTTAATAAATAGTTTGACGGCATCGGCGATAGGTTGGAGGAGGCCGTAGGGCCCTACGATGTTTGGGCCTTTTCGTAGTTGTATATACCCGAGAACTTTTCGTTCAATTAGAGTTAGAAATGCTACTGCAAGAAGTACTGGGACAATTATTATTAGGAGATTAATTGTGAACATGTTGTTAGAGAGAGGAATTGAACCTCTGGTTATAAAGGTTTAAGTTTTACGCAATTACCGGGCTCTGCCACTCTAACGAAACCTTGGTCTAAGGGGGTATAATAATAAGCTAATTAAATTGAGATAATATCATTTATTTGCTTGAGGGCGCTCGTTGGGAGTGGGCCCTATTTTTCTTGTCCTTTCGTACTGGGAAAAATATTTAATAGATAGAAACCGACCTGGATTACTCCGGTCTGAACTCAGATCACGTAGGACTTTAATCGTTGAACAAACGAACCATTAATAGCTGCTGCACCATTGGGATGTCCTGATCCAACATCGAGGTCGTAAACCCTATTGTCGATAGGGACTCTAGAATAGGATTGCGCTGTTATCCCTAGGGTAACTTGTTCCGTTGATCAGTAAGACTGGATCAATTTGTAGAATTATACTTTGACTTGTTAGTCTTAGTAGAAAGTTCTCGGGGGTTATTTTGTGCTCCGAGGTCACCCCAACCAAAATCTATAGCCCAGTTAGGATATTTGTTAGTCCTTGATGGAATTAAGTGTTGTCCTGTTGGGTTAGGTTAATTAAAGCTCCATAGGGTCTTCTCGTCTTATTGGAGTATTTCCGCCTCTTCACGGAAAGGTCAATTTCACTGATTAGAAATAAGAGACAGTTAAACCCTCGTGTGGCCATTCATACAAGTCCCTATTTAAGGAACAAATGATTATGCTACCTTTGCACGGTCAGGATACCGCGGCCGTTTAACAGTTGTCACTGGGCAGGCAGTGCCTCTAATACTAGTAATGCTAGAGGTGATGTTTTTGGTAAACAGGCGGGGTTTGTGTTTGCCGAGTTCCTTTTATTTCTTTTAATCTTTCCTTAGTGCACACCTGTGTTGGATTAACAGTGGGTAAATAAATGGTTTATGTAAATTTATATTTATTTGGCTGTTAACTATCAGTTATTATTCGGTCTGATATAAGCTTGTGCTGGGAGATAAAAATCTTGTTACTCATATTAACAGTATTTCTTCTATAAGTTAATAGATTGGTCCAGTGGTGAATTAGGAGTTGATAGGTAATTATTGGATTAAGAAGTAGGTTGTTGTTGAGCTTGAACGCTTTCTTAATTGATGGCTGCTTTTAGGCCAACTATGGTTATTAATGTATTTACTCTCTAATAAAGGTTGTATCCTTAGTCTAAAGGGCTGTACCCCTTTAGATTAACAGTTAAATTTACGGTATAATTATGTGTTTTTGTAGTAAATTTAAAGTTGAACTAAAATTCTTATCTGGACAACCAGCTATCACCAGGCTCGGTAGGCTTTTCACCTCTATCCACAAATCTTCTCACTATTTTGCTACATAGACGAGTTTGCTCTGTTTAGGCTGTTCGTGGATAGCTCGTCTGGTTTCGGGGTGTTTAACTTAAGATCTCTTTGCTAAAGTTTTTCTAGTTAAATCATTATGCAAAAGGTACAAGGGGTAATCTTTGCTGTTTTGTACTTTTAATTGTCTCTTTCACTCATTCCCTTACGGTACTTTCTCTATAGCGCCAAGTTAAAATTTCTATCTCCTATACTTTAGTAGATAAATGTTTTAGTTTAAAGTTGTTTGATGTTTGGATAAGTTTAGTTATTGTTTGGGCTAGCTTTAGTTCAAAGTGGTCATTTATAGTGAAATCTTCTGGGTGTAAACCAGATGCTTTATTTAAGCTACACTTTGATTCGTCCAAGCACACTTTCCAGTATGCTTACCTTGTTACGACTTATCTCTTCTAATACTGGATAACTTATAATTATAAATTGGGTGTAGTTTAAAGTACTTGAAGAGGGTGACGGGCGGTGTGTGCGTGCTTCATGGCCTAATTCAGTTAAGCACTCTATTCTTAACTTACTACTAAATCCTCCTTTAGTTATTAGTTTCATAATAACTTTCGTAAGTGTTCTAATTAATAGAAAATGTAGCCCATTTCTTCCCACCTCATAAGCTACACCTTGACCTAACGTTTTTATGTCCTATACTTGTGCTTACTATTATGCCTTTTTAGGGTTTGCTGAATAGGGCGGTATATAAGGTGGATTAGCAAGGGGTGGTGAGGTTTATCGGGGTTTATCGATTCCAGAACAGGCTCCTCTAGAGGGATATAAAGCACCGCCAAGTCCTTTGAGTTTTAAGCTATTGCTAGTAGTTCTCTGGCGGGTATTTTTGTTAGATTAAATACCTAAGTTTAGGGTTAAGCATAGTGGGGTATTTAATCCCAGTTTGGATCTTAGCTATCGTGTAATCAGATATAATAAAGTCACTTTCGTAGTGTATTTTAGTTTTAACTGTTGCTTTCTACAGCAATAGTTAAGTTTTATCTTTATTTATGTGTTGAGCACTCTTTAACACGCTTTACGCCGTTGCCTATTAATTTGGGTTAATCGTATGACCGCGGTGGCTGGCACGAAATTTACCAACCCTAATGTTAACATAACTTAGTCAAACTTTCGTTTATTGCTTAATTCTTATCACTGCTGTTACCCGTGGGGGTGTGGCTAAGCAAGGTGTCGTAAGCTACTCGATAAGAGTGTGCTTGATACCTACTCCTTTTAATCATAGATGATTTGCGAGGGTATTCTCACAGGAATGCGGATACTTGCATGTGTAATTTTGCTAACAACTAATAGGAAGGCTGGGACCAAACCTTTAAGTGTTTATGGAGTCATGACAACTCATCTAAGCATTTTCAGTGCTTTGCTTTAGTGTTAAGCTACATGAAC